TTCGGGAAATATATTCAACCAACTCCAATCCTTTTACCTATTAACATCTTAGAAGATTTCACAAAGCCCTTATCACTTAGTTTTCGCCTGTTTGGAAATATATTAGCGGATGAATTAGTAGTTGTTGTTCTTGTTTCGTTAGTACCTTTAGTGGTTCCTATCCCTGTCATGTTCCTTGGATTATTTACAAGTGGGATCCAAGCTCTTATTTTTGCAACTTTAGCCGCGGCTTATATAGGTGAATCTATGGAAGGCCACCATTGACTAGTTTTCGAAAGAGTCGTTTGTTAGCTTCGCCCAAGGCAATATAGGCGCGGCTCAAACTAATCGACTTCGAAAAAACAATATCTAGCACGACACTAGATACGAGTTAGAGTAATAGCAAAAAAGATTAGGTTATTGAAGCAGAGAATTGAAAAAAAAGGGAAAGAGATCGAAAAGATCTTTTGCCAAAAATTCCCCTTTGGTCCACTTATATCTCGAATCTACCTTCAACGAATATTTTTCTATGGGTTGACCAATCCCAACAGTCAAAGTGAGGAGTCATCATTTGACGAAGAATTCCTGGGGTATATGTTTCCCGCGTGGGATTAAAGAAAAAGGGGGCGGTCTCGAGAATGATTTGCTTTTCAATGGATTGGATTCAACGAGGGGCCAAAACATTTTTCATAAATACTAAATTGAATCAACTTTGATCAATGATCAATCACTTTTTATGCAATGATTCTGTACTAATCAATTTGTCCTTTTCGATTGTATCCATGCAGGATAATGAGAAAGAGAGGGAAAGAATAATTTACAAAAAAGGAATGGCTAAAAAATCAAAAATGGGCTGGTTCGAACAGGGGAGTAGATCAAATTGAATGGCGCTAAGGCAACTCTTGTGGCTGTTTGGACGAATGATTCTCAAATCTGATTGGCTCTAAGATGGATGAAGGGTTGGTTTCCATTAGGAAAGAAATACGTGTATATGTTATATTAGCTAGTTCGATATGAATTAAAGATCTATCTAATTTGACCTCCGAATGTGAAGTTATGCGGAAATTCTCCTATGCGAAGCTCGTAGTTATTTCGACTGGATGAATCGTAGCGATGGAAGAATAAAATCATAATTCATTGGTTGAGTGTATCATTAACCATTTCTTTTTTTGGGACGAGGAACTTATCATGAATCCACTGATTTCTGCCGCTTCCGTTATTGCTGCTGGATTGGCTGTAGGGCTTGCTTCGATTGGACCTGGAGTTGGTCAAGGTACTGCTGCGGGCCAAGCTGTAGAAGGTATCGCAAGACAGCCCGAGGCGGAGGGGAAAATACGAGGGACTTTGTTGCTTAGTCTAGCTTTTATGGAAGCTTTAACAATTTATGGCCTGGTTGTCGCATTAGCACTTTTATTTGCGAATCCTTTTGTTTAATCTTAGAAATATGAAAACATTTTTTTCATTTTGGATTGCCTTTTCCTTCTGCTTTGCTTTTTCAAATTCTATCAAGCTTTCATTCTTACAATTCCGCAGTCGTTGAGAAAATAACCCACGGGAAGGGCTGATTTGCGGATGAGGAATTAGCATGCCGACTCGCTTTCAGCCTTCCCCTTATGTAGTTCAAGAAGGCCCTTTTTAGGAAGGGTTGCAACAAAGCGGGGAATTCGGAATTTCTTCGAAAATCAAATAGATTTTCGAGTTGATTTCGAAATAGGAAGAAATGGGAAAATAAGAATGATTATCCTCTTGATTAGTGGCGTCATTACCCAACCAAGATCCGCTCATATAGAAAAGGGGGCGAAGTGATACAAAGTAATACACAAAGAATTCTGTTCGATTTTTGAGTCTATCTATAAGAGGAGATCCTATGAAAAATGTAACCGATTCTTTCCTTTCTTTGGGCCACTGGCCATTCGCCGGGAGTTTTGGGTTTAATACCGATATTTTAGCAACAAATCCAATAAATCTAAGTGTAGTGATTGGGGTCTTGATCTTTTTTGGAAAGGGAGTGTGTGCGAGTTGTTTCTTTCAAAAATAGGCTGGATCCAACCCGCTGTACTTTTTCCGTTATTTATAACTAGGAACGAAAGGTGCATGAGCTTGCGAATTCCTTCTAAATAAATGAAATAAATTAAGAAATCATATCGAAGAACCATAGCATTTCGTAATTCATTGGTCAATCGACTTTGATTCTCTATCACCTAATAATGTGGGATCATTAATATGGTTAAAGCTAAATCATTTGAAGTCCAGACGCAGCATGGTACTCTTTCTACCACTATGTTAATATATATGTTAATCTAGAGATGGCTTCAAAAAAAATCATTTTATTGATATAGAACACTCATATCGATAAAATGATTTGAAACTACTTAATTGGATTTTATTCCCTTTTTCGACAATGCTGAATGGACAACCTATGTATTATTATGTCTTAAAGTAAGAAACATTTTTTGGATTGAAAAAAGAAAACTAAACAACTTTGCTGACAATTACATAGTTTTTGTTTGGTCAGAAGAGT